ACCAAAACCATCATTTTCTAGCTATTTGGCTTCAATCTCCCCCTTTTTCAGCGCAAAAATTGAAGATTTAGTTACGATTGAAAGTTTTGTACTATCATCCATAGATCCTTTATTCATACTCATTTAATTGGAAGAATTGAACCAATCAAAAAAATTATGCTTCTCGACTCCATAATCCAATTTTTTTATTAAAATTCTGATTGCCTTTTGGATAGAAATCGTGAGAATGTATATTCTTTCCTCAAATGTCCTATTGAGGGGTAAAGGATTCAATCTTTTTAAGAAATAAAGTTTTTGATCGGAATATGAAATATGAAAAAAGAAATGGAAAGACCCCTTAACTATTGAAGTTGTTAATAGAACGAATCACACTTTTACCACTAAACTATACCCGCTACATATTCATTATTGGATATGAATGGACCTTTTGTCCAAAAAAGTAATCAAATGCAGTCAAGATAGCATCAGAATCATGAAAATTCCAGCATTAACACTTTGTTCCGCTGCGGCGCGGGATTGAAAACTTGAAAAGAAATAGGTGAATAGCAAAAAGTTTAGTCAAATTTAAATAGTGTACTGTTAGAAGTATTTCTTTTTTGAAACCTCCCTTAACTTGAACCGCCAGATTTTCTGAATTCGGATAAATTGGGCCTCAAACTTTCAAGCTTGTACTTTGCTTTGAACAAGTAAATGATTTCTAGTCTCATTTTAGAAATATGTGTCTTCTTTTTGATATTATTTATCTTCTAAGATATTAGAAGTGAGATATATTTCTTTATACTTCTTTTAAGACTTCTTAAGTGAATTATTAAGATGAATATAATACTGAACTTCGACTTTCATTTATAATGAAATTCATTTTTCATTAATGAATTTCCAAATATTATACTTAAGAATAAGAAAATAAAGACGACGATTAGTACTATATTACTAGAATTACTAGATACTATAATACTATTAGTATAACACTCTTAGTATTTTACTATAAAGAAAGACTAAATAGTAGAATTTAGACTCATTTATACTCTAATTTACTAGAATTAAGCTACTATAAAATATACTAAGAATAGATATAGAATCTCTAATATAGAAAATATTGAATATTTCAATATAGAAATAGAATATTCTATATTAACTATATTCATATTAATATTAATCATTAATCTAGATCTAGATAATTTCTTAAAGAATTTCTAATAATTAGAAATGGGAATAAAAATCACTCTTCTTGTTTCAATAACAATCTTTATTCGTCGGAACAAAAGAAGTACTGGCCCGGCCAGTACTTATACTTAACCAGGCCGGGGAAATGAACCCTTTGTACAAAATAAAAAAAATAAAAGAAGTAAGGTATTCTTTCTATTGGAGAAATCTGTTTCGAATCATTGAAGGAAAATAAAGATTGTTCTCAATCTTGACTTCACGTGTTAAATCACATGATAAATTTCTAATTTGGAATGGGGAGAGATGGCTGAGTGGGCTAAAGCGTCGGATTGCTAATCCGTTGTACGAATTATTCGTACCGAGGGTTCGAATCCCTTTCTCTCCAACCCCCCCGATCACTTTAGATTTTATAATTGAAATAAAAAAGAAATTTCGATTGTTTTTCTTTTATGAATCTTTAATCTATTCCATTTCTTTATACATTTACCTATGAAAAAATCAAGGAATAAAGTAAAAAGAAATCTCATCTCTTTTTTTAGTCTTCACGACCGGGATTACGCCCCGGATCATTAGATAAGAATCCGAAGATGAAGAGAGAAACAAAGAATATTACTACTGTGTAAACGAATAGTTTAAGAGTAAGCATTACAAATCTCCAAGATAAGATAAGATCAATTTTTTTTTAAGGAAATAGATCACCTATTTTACGACACACACTAGACACTATTTTGATATGACGCTCTAAATATGAAAAAAAAAGGAAGTTTTTTTTTAAATTTCTTTTCACGAATTTCTTTCTAATGTAATAAGATTCGTATTTTTTCGTTACCAAAGATTTCTTGTCATATCCATACCTATAATTAGGTATTGTATGGGATTTTATAAAGGAAAGGTCAGAACAAAAGAAAAAATAAGCTGATTAAAGATAAAGATCATTGCCCCTTCCCTTATTCAAATTAAATTTCAATAGAAAATACCAGGATTTCACTTTTTGAATCGAGGGTTCCTAATGTCCAGACTTATCTGAATCTTCTTTATGATCTTATTGATTTTCAGAATAAGAATCTCATCTCTTTTTTTATCGAAGAAATTATGAATTGAATAGAGATTTCATTTTTATCGAAAACTTACAGCAGCTTGCCAAACGAAGGCTAAGAGAAAAAAGAGTACAGGGATAATCGGCATAACGTCTACGATTGGATTGAAAAAGGCATAAGCCTCGGGCAATTTGGCGAAGAAAAAACTACTCGAATAAAGGGTATAATTAAGACAGATACAGATTAAACTAAAGATATTAAACATAACAAATATTCTTTTCTTGTTCTTAAAGATTCAAATTAAATTGAAATGATAATAAATTATCAGATTGGATTGAGTTGTTTTTCTGAGGAAATCTTGAAAATAAAGAGGCAGATGGAGATAAAAGAAAGAAATTCTTATTTTTCTTTGACTTCTCCCCAATCAAGAATCCTTCCTTACATTCTCCAATCAAATAAGAATACAAGGAATTCTATTTTCATACAATATCTTAATTGAATTCTAAGTAATGATCAATTAATCTTTTTGATTCTATGTGTTGAATCCTAGCGACAACATGTCCTATATTTCTTTTGGTTGATTATTGACGAATAACCAATATTTCTCTTAGTTTTTCTTAGACCAAATCAAAATGGGGCGTGGCCAAGCGGTAAGGCAATGGGTTTTGGTCCCGTTACTCGGAGGTTCGAATCCTTCCGTCCCAGATCGTTTGCATCAGAAACGAAAGATTCTTCTCTATTGAAATTTAAATTTTCATTCAACAATTTTCTGTTTCATGTTGGATACAATGTTATCCAATCTTAATTCTAAGAATGATTCTGAGAATCATATCTTTTTTTTTTACTTTTTTACTAAAGTATTTTATTCTTAAATATTCGTGATTACTTTTGTTAACGATTATTTGTTTTATATGATATGGATGCGAAAAGATAAGAATCTTCGGATTCTTATTTTCTCTTTGATCTTACCTTACACGAGACTTTATTCTACTCCATAATAATGAAAAAAAAAAGAAACTTTCTTCTCAAACTATCTCTCTGTTTTCAATTAAATGAAAATCAGATTCAATTGGAGATGGTAAATAATAAGTAAATCATAATATTAGAAAAATCCTATTTCATAAAGAAAAAATGAGAAAATATTCATAATTAATATATTCATATTAATTATGAATATTTCAAATTTCAATGAAATATTTAGTTTAGTATATTATTTAGTTAAATTAGTTAAAGTGGCTAAAAACTTTTATCCATTCATGGGTATTTATTTTTCATTTGAATGAAAGTAAAGTCAAAGGCTTTTTTTGAGGTTTCTAATTACTTTTTTAAGAAAAAGAGGTTTATGATGGACAATCCCGAAAGATCTGTTGAAGATGTAAATAAGTTTGCTTAAAACTGATTTGTTTTTTTCATGTGATATTATTCATATGAGAAAATATGGGGTATTTTAAAGTGAAATCCTTTCCCGGATAAAAACTTATCTATAAATGTAGATTATTATGTATCGGTTGGTTCAGCCAATGACTATTCATGATTCCATATTGAATCAATTGCATACGGTTCCAAATTCAAATAAAATGAGAGGGATGTTATGGTAAAACTTCGTTTGAAACGATGTGGTAGAAAGCAACGTGCGACTTGAAGGACATGATTGGCTGTGGATTATGACATCCCACCATCTTCTATTTCTATACGAATGAAGATGCTCTTGTCTCGACATAATTTGTTCTGCTAGGAACCTACTTTAATTTTTCTTGGGCTGCTAAATAACTAAATAAAGATACTAATGGTATATACAAGGTATAGCATATGATGGAGCTCGAGCAAAAATGATTGATTCATTTATTGGGGGAATAATCTAGGGTTAGTGACAATCAATAAGTTAGACCAACTTTGTAAATAGATCATATTTATCTAAATATAGATAAATGTAAATGGAGAGGTTCAAAAATGAACAAGTTTGATAATGAAAAAAATCAAATTTGTCGAAATTATCAAACTGTTTCAATCAAGAGTGTATCACAAAGGAATCAATCTTTCGTATGATTTTTTCCTTTTCCTTCCATATAAAGAACAAAAAACAAAAGGTATGTTGCTGCCTTTTTGAAAAGGAGTAAGGATCACCGAAGTAATGTCTAAACCCAATGATTTCACAAAGCGCAAAGCAAAGACAACAAATTCCGGAACAAGGAAACACTATTTTCACTTGTCTCAACAATTGGATCAGAATGAGTAAAAAAAAATAGATCCGAAAGGAGACAAAAAAAGAGGTTAGAGACAGCTCAAGAAATTCTAAGGATTCCTTTTTGAACTCTTTCAAAACTATCCAACTTGAGTTAGGAGTACAAATGAAATTTCTTTTTCTGTAAAGAAGGAAAAAAAGGCTCAAATTACAGTCTAATTCTTTATGGATCCATTTCTCTTTCTATCTATATAGATAGAAAGAGAAATTATAGAAATTAGAATCATTTCTTCTTGAGCCGTATGAGGAGAAAACCTCCTATACGTTTCTAGGGGGGCATCTTTTAGCTACATCTATCCCAATGAGCCATCTATCGAATCGTTGCAATTGATGTTCGATCCCGAAGAGAAGGAAGAGATCTTCGAAAAGTGGGTTTTTATGATCCGATAAAGAATCAAACTTATTCAAATGTTCCTGCTATTTTAGATTTCCTTGAAAAAGGTGCTCAACCCACAGGAACTGTTTATGATATTTTAAGGAAGGCAGAATTCTTTAAAGAATTTCGAGTTTCTTTTGATAAAAAAAGGATAGGGTAACTAGTACCTATCTTTGTTTAAATTTGAAATCTTTATTCAAAGTTTTTTATTTTCTTGTTTATTTTCTTCTTATTTTTCTTGCTTCTTTTTGTGGAACCCCCCAAACAAGGGGGGTAATCTTTCTTCTTGTATTTGTATTGTACCTTTCTTTATTTTGATTAAAGAAAGTCGCTATTTTTTCTATCTTTGCCTTTTCCTTATTCCTTCTTTTTTTCCGCTCAAAGTTTGATTCTTTATATTATGTTAATATAACACAAATTTCTATATAATTTATTGAAATTTGTTTGATAAAAAAAAAGTCCATTCATATTGACAATGGCGTATCAAACAAATAGAATTTGATCGTATAGAAATAGATCTTTTTATCCCCATTCCCTATTGGCTCTTTACTTCACTTTAGTAAAATGAATGAGTTTGCTGGATTTTTTTATTTCGATCATATCTACACTTCATATTGATCTGGGTTGCTAACTCAACGGTAGAGTACTCGGCTTTTAATTGCGACTATGATCTTTTACACATTTGGATGAAGGAATTCGTCTAGACTATTGGTAGAGTTTATAAGACCGCGACTGATCCTGAAAGGTAATGAATGGAAAAAAAAGCATGTCGTAAAAAGAAAAAATATAAAAAAGAATAATATAATCATAGAAAAAAAAGATTGAAAGATTTCTAGTACTCATAATAGAAATAGAACGAGAGTTTTTCTTTTGATAACAATTTTAAAGTTCCGGTAAAAGTATTTTGGGTCTAGTGAATAAATGGATAGAGCCTTAATGACTCCAATTCGAGTAAGACAAAAAAGCAACGAGCTTCCCTTCTTAATTTGAATGATTACCCGATCAAATTACTAGTTATGCGTTAAAGATAGATTAGTGCCTGATGTGGGAAAAGGTTCTTTTGTGAATTGTGAGTAGACCATTGATTCTTTTTTTTATCAATCCTAATTATTCTTTATTGTGGATTGAAGACGGATGTGTAAAAGAAATAGTATAGTGATAAAAATCAGGATCTTTTTCCAAAGTCAAAAGAGTGATTGGGTTGCGAAAATAAAAGACTTTTACCCCCTTTTCTTCTTGTTATTCTACTTATATTCATATTAACAAGTAAAAGAATAAAAGAAAACCAAATTAGATAGAAAGGAAAAAGATCTGTAGATTGGGCTCTCTGTCTCCGGGGTATATATTCTTTATTTGTTCTTACTTTTCTATAATATAGAATTCATATCATATAATTAGAATATTAGAATCTTTTACTTCTTAGATTATCATTATGTTTTTTACATGTATATTTTACATGTATAAAAGTCTATATTATTGAAAGTAAAAATATAGACAGTGCATAGTCTATAGTAATACTAGAAGTAATACTAGACTATATTATACTATATCCTTAGTATTCTCTATTCTAATAATAGAATAATTAGAAGAAGAATATTATTCTTCTATTCTTATTAGAATTTATTCTAGTTATAAGTTATAGTATTATACTATTTTAGTATAAATATACTAAAAAGACTATTTAGTATTTAGTAGAATAGAAACAATCTACTACATACAACATATACATACGCCGTTCTGACCATATTGCACTATGTATCATTTCATAACACAAGAAGTGCCTCCCTTTTTTGGTTACAGTAGAAATGTATTTAAATGGCAGAATTACAAGGATATTTAGATTGAAAGAAGATATATTTCGGCAACAAAACTTCCTATATCCGCTACTCCTTCAGGAGTATATTTATTCGCTTGCTCATTATCATAGCTTAAATAGTTCGATTTTTTACGAACCTGTGGAAATTATCGGTTATGACAATAAATCTAGTTTAGTACTTGTGAAACGTTTAATTACTCGAATGTATCAACAGAAATCTTTGATTTCTTCGGTGAATGATTCTAACCAAAATGAAAATGGATTTTGGGAGCACAAGAATTCTTTTTCTTCTCATTTTTTCTCTCAAATGGTATCAGAAGGTTTTGGAGTCATTCTGGAAATTCCATTCTCGTCGCGATTAGTATCTTCTCTTGAAGAAAAAAAAAGAATACCAAAATCTCAGAATTTACGATCTATTCATTCAATATTTCCCTTTTTAGAGGATAAATTATCACATTTAAATCATGTGTCAGATCTACTAATACCCCATCCCATCCATCTGGAAATCTTGGTTCAAATCCTTCAATGCTGGATCAAAGATGTTCCTTCTTTGCATTTATTACGATTATTTTTCCACGAATATCATAATTTGAATAGTCTCATTACTTCAAAGAAATCCATTTACGTCTTTTCAAAAAGAAAGAAAAGATTCTTTTGGTTCCTACATAATTCTTATGTATATGAATACGAATATCTATTCCTGTTTCTTCGTAAACAGTCTTCTTATTTACGATCAATATCTTCTGGAGTCTTTCTTGAGCGAACACATTTCTATGGAAAAATAGAATATCTTATAGTCGTGTGTTGTAATTCTTTTCAGAGGATCCTATGGTTCCTCAAAGATGCTTTCATACATTATGTTCGA